TAAAAAAAGCTATTGAATTAACTGAACAAGCGGATACAAAAGGAATTCAAATCCAAATTGCGGGGCGTATCGACGGAAAAGAAATTGCACGTGTCGAATGGGTTAGAGAAGGTAGGGTTCCACTACAAACCATTCGAGCTAAAATTGATTATTGTTCCTATACAGTTCGAACTATTTATGGGGCATTGGGCATCAAAATTTGGATATTTACAGAATAATGGTTTTTTGGTTATCTTTACGTTCTATCCAGTCTATTCAGTGATGGAACAAAAAATAAGAAACTCTTTCATTGTTTTTTCGTTCAATCAAAAAAGAGCAATTTAAATTCTTCTAATTCGAATTCTATAGGGTTGAATAAAAATTTGATTGACCTTTGGTATAATTGCTATGCTTAGTGTGCGACTCGTTGGTTTTTTTATTTAGGGTTAGGTTAGATTAAAAAAAAGGGGGACCCTCCCCCAGCCCCCAGTATAAACTAATACTATATAGAACTAATAACCAACTCATTACTTCGTATTATCTGGATCCAAAGAACCAGTCACTATATGATGTTTCGATCATATCGTTGTAGCAACTGAAATATTTTTTTACATAAAAGATAAATCAATCAGATTATATTATAAGGTTGTGAAGCAAAAATAAATGGATATAGATAAAGGGAAGGGTGAGAGAAAGAGAAAAAGAGAATATCAACGATATATGATTCCAATATGATGTATGGTCTATGAATCATCTCATAAAAGGCAATGTAATAAAGCATAAATAGGGATTCGTCCATAACAGAATTTGTAAAGTAATTAGACGCATCCAAGTCATAAGAAAAATAAAAAATAATAAAGAGCACCGGGCCAATAAAGACTGAGGAAATTGGCTCAGGAACAAATTGAATTAGGAGCTCTATTGCAAAGTTCAGACCTAGCCATTAATAGAGAAGCGATGGGAACGACAGAACCTGTGACTGCAGAAGATTCGATTGAAAACGAATCCTAATGATTCATTGGGTGGGATGGCGGAACGAACCAAGAGCCAATTCATTTATTCTGAGAGGTCGCAGGTCGACCCTACAAATGAAACAGATACGGAAAGAGTAAATATTCGCCCGCGAAAGCTTATTGGATTGTTAAGTTTTGGACAATTCAATAAAGGTCGAAATCAAAATTTATGAATTCGAAAAAAAAAACATTAAAAAAGCATTAAAGTATAAAGTATAATAGAAATATGCTTCGAATTTTATATTTTTATATACATATACAAACAATACATATACAAACAAGATATAACAATTCCTGCGTGACAGATTTGATCTCAAAAAATCCCACGATTCAGCGTATTATTCATTAAATACATATATCTTATCTATAATTTTTTTTTCGTTTCATTCGCGAGGAGCTGGATGAGAAGAAACTCTCATGTCCGGTTCTGCAGTAGAGATGGCATTGAGAAAAAACCATCAACTATAACCCCAAAAGAACCAGATTCCGTAAACAACATAGAGGAAGAATGAAGGGAATATCTTATCGAGGCAATCGTATTTGTTTTGGTAGATATGCTCTTCAGGCACTTGAACCCGCTTGGATCACATCTAGACAAATAGAAGCGGGGCGACGATCAATGGCACGATATGCACGTCGTGGTGGAAAAATTTGGGTACGTATATTTCCAGACAAACCTGTTACAGTAAGACCTACAGAAACGCGTATGGGTTCGGGGAAAGGATCTCCCGAATATTGGGTATCCGTCGTTAAACCAGGTCGAATACTTTATGAAATGGGTGGAGTATCAGAAATTGCAGCCAGAGAAGCTATTTCAATAGCTGCGTCCAAAATGCCTATACGAACTCAATTCGTTATTGCGGGATAGGAATGTGTAACCAAAAGAAAGGGCCTTTTTTGTTATGATGAAAAAACATCTGAGGTTTTTTTATTTCTGAACAAACAATATTTCTTTTTTTTTTTTTTTCACGCAAAGGGCGAAGATAAAAAAAAATGATTCAACCTCAAACCTATTTAAATGTAGCAGACAACAGCGGGGCTAGAGAATTAATGTGTATTCGAATCATAGGAGCTAGTAATCGACGATATGCTCATATTGGTGACATTATTGTTGCTGTAATCAAAGAAGCAGTGCCCCATATGCCTCTACAAAGATCAGAAGTGGTCAGAGCTGTAATTGTACGTACACGTAAAGAACTCAAACGTGACAACGGTATGATAATACAATATGATGACAATGCAGCCGTTGTCATTGATCAAGAAGGAAACCCAAGAGGAACTCGAGTTTTTGGTGCGATCGCTCGAGAATTGAGACAATTGAATTTTACGAAAATAGTTTCATTAGCTCCTGAGGTATTATAAATACTAATAGATGAGACTATGATCTAGCAGGGTATCGGAAATATATTCAATTAATTAGTAGAATTTATTAGTAGCTTTTGTCTCACGCATATACCTTTAATTTAATAATATAAAATAGAATAATAATTCATAAACATAAAAAAAGTAGAACATGTTGATTATATCAAAATTCGGAGGCACCGACAATTACAGCTTGTCATGGGTAGGGACACTATTGCCGACATAATAACTTCTATACGAAATGCTGACATGGATAAAAAGGGAACGGTTCGAATCGCATCTACGAATATTACCGAAACCCTTGTTAAAATACTTCTACGAGAAGGCTTTATTGAAAATGTGAGAAAACATCGAGAAAACGAGAAAAATTTCTTGGTTTCAACTCTGCGGCATAGAAGGAATAGGAAAGGACCATATAGAACTATTTTAAAACGTATCAGTCGACCCGGTCTACGAATCTATTCCAACTATCAACGAATTCCTAGGATTTTAGGAGGAATGGGGATTGTAATTCTTTCTACTTCTCGCGGTATAATGACAGACCGAGAGGCTCGACTGGAAGGAATCGGGGGAGAAATTTTGTGTTATATATGGTAATCTTTCTGGTATCCGAATTGAATCCGTAACTTCCTGTTTGTTTTGTGAAAAAAAGAGGAAGGGCGGGTTGTCTAATATCACTCCTCCTCCATTAGTTGATACTTCAAGGGGGTTATCTGGAATGAAAGAACAAAAATGGATTCATGAAGGTTTAATTACTGAATCACTTCCCAACGGTATGTTTCGAGTTCGTTTAGATAATAAGGATCTGATTCTAGGTTATGTTTCAGGAAGGATACGACGTAGTTTTATACGAATACTACCGGGTGATAGAGTCAAAATTGAAGTAAGTCGTTATGATTCAACCAGGGGACGCATAATTTATAGACTCCGCAACAAAGATTCGAACGATTAGGTGACTTTTGCTACATTCCTTTCGTTCGGATACAATTCGGGGTTCAAAATTTCAAGAGACTTATTTTCTTCTAAAGAGTAGATTCGTAATTAAGGTAAGGAAAAACAAATTATGAAAATAAGGGCCTCCGTTCGTAAAATTTGTGAAAAATGTCGACTGATCCGTAGGCGGGGACGAATTATAGTAATTTGTTCTAACCCAAGGCATAAACAGAGACAGGGATAATCTTTCTAAAACTAAAAAGGGACTCTCCGAGGTACCCAATGCACAAAAAAAAAGATCTGTTTTGACATGAAATGGATATATCCGTATATCTCTGACTCTTATTTATGAGATGATAAAATATGACAAAACCCATATCAAGAATTAGTTCACGTAGGAATGGACGCATTGGTTCACGTAAGAATGGACGTAGAATACCAAAAGGAGTTATTCATGTTCAAGCAAGTTTCAACAATACCATTGTAACGGTTACAGATATACGGGGTCGGGTGGTTTCGTGGTCCTCCGCTGGTACTTGTGGATTCAAGGGCACAAGAAGAGGGACGCCTTTTGCTGCTCAAACCGCAGCGGCAAATGCTATTCGTACAGTAGTCGATCAGGGTATGCAACGCGCAGAAGTCAGGATAAAGGGTCCTGGTCTCGGAAGAGATGCAGCATTACGAGCCATTCGTAGAAGTGGTATACTTTTAAGTTTTGTCAGAGACGTAACCCCTATGCCACATAATGGATGCAGACCTCCTAAAAAAAGACGTGTATAAAAATAAGAATTGAACGTATTTCAAGAGAAATAAATGATTCAATGATCTGATCAAACAATATTACTATGCTTCGAAAGGAAGTAGCAGTATCTACTCGGACACTACAGTGGAGGTGTGTTGAATCAAGAACAGACAATAAGTGTCTTTATTATGGCCGTTTTGTTCTGTCTCCGCTTATGAAAGGTCAAGCCGATATGATCGGCATCGCGATGAGAAGGGCTTTGCTTGGAGAAATCGAAGGAACATGTATAACACATGCAAAATCTGAAAAGATACCACATGAATATTCTACCATAGGCGGTATTGAAGAATCAGTACATGAAATCTTAATGAATTTGAAAGAAATTGTCTTGAGAAGTAATCTGTATGGAACTTGCGACGCATCTATTTGCGTCAAGGGTCCTGTAAACATAACTGCTAAAGACATCATCTCACCGCCTTCTGTGGAAATCGTTGATACTACACAGCATATAGCTAGCCTGACGGAACCAATCGATTTGTGTATTGGATTACAAATCGAGAGGAATCGAGGATATCGTATGAAAACACCAAATAGCGCTCAAAAGGGAAGTTATCCTATAGACGCGGTATTCATGCCTGTTCGAAATGCGAATCATAGTATTCATTCTTATGGGAATGGGAATGAAAAACAAGAGATACTTTTTCTCGAAATATGGACGAATGGAAGTTTAACTCCTAAAGAAGCACTTCACGAAGCCTCCCGTAATTTGATTGATTTATTTATTCCTTTTCTACATGCGGAAGAACAAGACATCTTTTTAGAGGACAATCAAAACAGGGTTACTTTACCTCTTTTTACCTTTCATGATGGATTGGCTAAACTAAAAAAAAACGAAATAGCATTGAAATGTATTTTTATTGACCAATCAGAATTGCCTTCCAGGACCTATAATTGCCTCAAAAAGTCCAATA